GCTAGCGTAGCTTAATATAAAGCATAACACTGAAGATGTTAAGATGGGCCCTAAGAAGCTCCGCATGCACAAAGGCATGGTCCCGACCTTATTATCAGCTCTAGCCCGATTTACACATGCAAGTCTCCGCAGCCCTGTGAGTATGCCCTCAATCCCCCGCCCGGGGATAAGGAGCGGGCATCAGGCACAAACCTTTAGCCCACAACGCCTAGCCAAGCCACACCCCCAAGGGAATTCAGCAGTGATAAACATTAAGCCATAAGTGAAAACTTGACTCAGTCAAGGCTAAGAGGGCCGGTAAAACTCGTGCCAGCCGCCGCGGTTAAACGATAGGCCCCAGTTGATAATGTTACGGCGTAAAGGGTGGTTAAGGAAAATAATATAATAAAGCCAAATGGCCCTCTGGCCGTCATACGCTTCTAGGTGTCCGAAGCCCAACCCCACGAAAGTAGCTTTAATAAAACCCACCTGACTCCACGAAAGCTGAGGAACAAACTGGGATTAGATACCCCACTATGCTCAGCCGTAAACCTAGACGTCCACCTACTGCTTGACGTCCGCCAGGGTACTACGAGCATCAGCTTGAAACCCAAAGGACCTGACGGTGCCTTAGACCCCCCTAGAGGAGCCTGTTCTAGAACCGATAACCCCCGTTAAACCTCACCACTTCTAGCCACCCCAGCCTATATACCGCCGTCGCCAGCTTACCCTGTGAAGGCAATAAAAGTAAGCAAAATGGGCACAACCCAGAACGTCAGGTCGAGGTGTAGCGTACGAAGTGGGAAGAAATGGGCTACATTTTCTATCACCAGAACACTACGGATTTGCAACATGAAATAGTGCTTGAAGGAGGATTTAGTAGTAAAAAGGAAGCAGAGTGTCCTTTTGAACCCGGCTCTAAGGCGCGTACACACCGCCCGTCACTCTCCCCTGTCAACCACGCATAATGTATACATAATATTAAAGCACCGACAAGGGGAGGCAAGTCGTAACATGGTAAGTGTACCGGAAGGTGCACTTGGATTAAACACAGGGTGTGGCTGAGTCAGCTAAGCATCTCACTTACACCGAGAAGACATCCATGCAAATTGGATCACCCTGAGCCAAACAGCTAGCCTAATCACTAATTTTAACCTAACAATGTTTATAAAAAAACATAACCCACAACCAAAAATTAAACCATTTTATTACCTGAGTATGGGAGACAGAAAAGGTTCAACCTAGAGCAATAGAAAAAGTACCGCAAGGGAAAGCTGAAAGAGAAATGAAATAAACCATATAAGCACTAAAAAACAAAGATTAAACCTTGTACCTTTTGCATCATGATTTAGCCAGTAACCTCAAGCAAAGAGACCTTTAGTTTGAAACCCCGAAACCAGGTGAGCTACCCCGAGACAGCCTATATAATTTAGGGCTAACCCGTCTCTGTGGCAAAAGAGTGGGAAGAGCTCCGGGTAGAAGTGACAGACCTACCGAACCTGGTGATAGCTGGTTGCCTGAGAAGTGGATAAAAGTTCAGCCCCATATACCCCCAAACCAAAAACTATGCCTTCTAAGGTAACCCTTGGGAAATTTATAGGAGTTAGTTAAAGGGGGTACAGCCCCTTTAACAAAGGACACAACCTTAACAGGAGGATAAAGATCATAATACCTAAAACAAACTATTATAGTGGGCTTAGAAGCAGCCACCTAGACAGAAAGCGTTAAAGCTCAGACAGTATAAAGTTTATTATCCCGATAAAAATTCTTATTCCCCTAACAGTATCAGGCCTCTCCATGCCCGCATGGAAGAGATTATGCTAAAATGAGTAACAAGAAGACTGCTCTTCTCCAAGCACAAGTGTAAACCAGATCGGACAAACCACTGGAGAATAACGAACCCAACCCAAGAGGGTATTGTGGATTGAACATAAAAGCCAAGAAAAACCCACAACAATGTATCGTTAACCCCACACAGGAGTGCTATTTTAAAGGAAAGACTAAAAGAAAGGGAAGGAACTCGGCAAACACAAGCCTCGCCTGTTTACCAAAAACATCGCCTCCTGCAACCCATTAAGTATAGGAGGTCCAGCCTGCCCAGTGACTACAAGTTCAACGGCCGCGGTATTTTGACCGTGCAAAGGTAGCGCAATCACTTGTCTTTTAAATAGAGACCTGTATGAATGGCCAAACGAGGGCTTAACTGTCTCCCCTTTCCAGTCAGTGAAATTGATCTATCCGTGCAGAAGCGGGTATAATTCTACAAGACGAGAAGACCCTTTGGAGCTTAAGGTACAAATTTAACCACGTTAAGCAACTCAATAAAAAGCAAGAACTTAGTGGAACATAAAACTTTACCTTCGGTTGGGGCGACCACGGAGGAAAAACCAGCCTCCGAGTGGAATGGGTTTAACCCCTAAAACTAAGAGAGACATCTCTAAGCCGCAGAACATCTGACCAATAATGATCCGGCCTTATGGCCGATCAACGAACCAAGTTACCCTAGGGATAACAGCGCAATCCTCTCCCAGAGTCCATATCGACGAGGGGGTTTACGACCTCGATGTTGGATCAGGACATCCTAATGGCGCAGCCGCTATTAAGGGTTCGTTTGTTCAACGATTAAAGTCCTACGTGATCTGAGTTCAGACCGGAGTAATCCAGGTCAGTTTCTATCTGTAGCGCTACTTTTCCTAGTACGAAAGGATCGGAAAAGAGGGGCCTATGCTTAAAGCACGCCCCACCCCTAATTAATGAAAACAAATAAATTAAGTAAAGGGAGGGCCAAAACCCCTGCCGCCCAAAATAAGGGCATACTGGGGTGGCAGAGCATGGTAAATTGCGAAAGGCCTAAGCCCTTTACACCAGAGGTTCAAATCCTCTTCCCAGTTTATGATGAACACTTTAATTAATCACTTGATTAACCCATTAGCCTACATTGTACCTGTTCTGTTAGCTGTAGCTTTCCTAACCCTTCTTGAACGAAAAGTCCTAGGGTATATACAACTCCGAAAAGGCCCTAACGTAGTAGGACCTTACGGCTTACTACAACCCATCGCTGATGGATTAAAACTATTTATTAAAGAACCTGTCCGACCCTCTACATCCTCCCCCCTCTTATTCTTAGTAGCCCCTATTCTTGCACTAACCCTGGCCCTCACACTATGAGCACCAATACCTATGCCATACCCTATTATTGACCTTAATCTAGGAATCCTATTTATCTTAGCCCTCTCAAGCCTGGCTGTTTACTCTATTCTAGGCTCAGGCTGGGCCTCAAATTCAAAATATGCTCTTATTGGAGCCCTGCGAGCAGTAGCCCAAACAATCTCATATGAAGTAAGCCTAGGGCTAATTCTCCTTTCCGTAATTATCTTTTCAGGAGGCTATACCCTACAGACATTTAATACCGCCCAAGAGAGTATTTGGCTCCTAGCCCCCGCATGACCTTTAGCGGCAATGTGGTACATTTCAACCCTAGCTGAAACAAACCGAGCACCCTTTGACCTAACAGAAGGAGAATCAGAACTAGTATCCGGGTTCAACGTAGAATATGCCGGAGGGCCCTTTGCCTTATTTTTCCTGGCCGAATATGCTAATATTTTATTAATAAATACCCTCTCCGCTGTACTGTTCCTAGGAGCATCCCACCTTCCGAACATGCCTGAACTTACAACAGTTAGCCTCATAACTAAAGCTGCCCTTTTATCTGTAGTCTTCCTGTGGGTACGAGCCTCCTACCCACGTTTCCGGTATGATCAGTTAATACACCTCGTATGAAAAAATTTCCTTCCCTTAACACTAGCCCTTGTATTATGACACGTCGCCCTCCCGGTCGCATTAGCAGGCCTACCCCCACAACTATAGTTATAGGAACTGTGCCTGAAAGCCCAAGGACCACTTTGATAGAGTGGCTAATAGGGGTTAAAATCCCCTCAGTTCTTAGAAAGAAGGGGGTCGAACCCATGCCCAAGAGATCAAAACTCTTAGTGCTTCCTCTACACCACTTTCTAAGATGGGGTCAGCTAAATAAGCTTCCGGGCCCATACCCCGGACATGACGGTTAAAATCCCTCCTCCATCAATGAACCCTTATGTACTAATAATTTTATTATCTAGCCTAGGTCTAGGCACTACCCTAACTTTCGCCAGTTCCCATTGATTATTGGCCTGAATGGGGTTAGAAATTAATACCCTGGCAATTATCCCCCTAATAGCACAACATCATCACCCCCGAGCAGTAGAAGCTGCTACAAAGTACTTTTTAACCCAAGCAACAGCAGCAGCAATAATCCTATTTGCAAGTACAACAAATGCCTGAATCACTGGGGAATGGGATATTAATAATATGTCGAGCCCCCTCGCCAGCACAATAGTAATTATTGCCTTAGCACTCAAAATTGGATTAGCACCCATACACTTCTGAATACCAGAAGTACTACAAGGCTTAGACCTATTAACAGGCTTAATTTTATCCACCTGGCAAAAACTAGCCCCTCTTGCCCTCATTATTCAAACATCCCAAGCCCTCGACCCAGCTCTCCTAACTTCATTAGGATTAATATCTACTCTAGCAGGCGGATGGGGGGGATTAAATCAGACCCAACTGCGAAAAATTTTAGCTTACTCATCCATCGCTCATATAGGCTGAATAATTATTGTATTACAGTATGCCCCTCAACTAACACTTCTAGCGTTAGGCACCTATATTTTTATAACCTCGGCGGCGTTCCTTACTCTAAAATTATCTTCTGCCACAAAAATTAATACCCTCGCAATAACCTGATCAAACAGCCCGATCCTAACAGCAACCACCGCTCTCGTACTACTCTCGCTAGGAGGCCTCCCCCCATTAACAGGCTTTATACCAAAATGGTTAATTTTACAAGAATTAACAAAACAAAGCCTCCCCCTTACCGCCACAATCATGGCCCTCGCCGCCCTCCTCAGCTTATATTTTTACCTCCGACTTTGCTACGCAATAACCCTCACAATTTCCCCTAACACAATCAACTCAACCACCCCCTGACGGGCACAAACAACTCAAACCTCTCTACCACTAACCATTTCTACTACGATTGCTCTAGGCCTCTTACCTGTAACCCCAGCTATTTTAATATTAACCACTTAAAGGATTTAGGATAACATTAGACCAAAAGCCTTCAAAGCTTTAAGTAGAAGTGAAAATCTTCTAATCCTTGATTAAGGCCCACAAGAGTCTATCTCGCATCTTCTGAATGCAAATCAAATGTTTTTATTAAACTAAGGCCTTACTAGATGGGAAGGCCTCGATCCTACAAATTCTTAGTTAACAGCTAAGCGCCCAAACCAGCGGGCATCCATCTACTTTCCCGCCTGTTAGCCTCAAAGGCGGGAAAAGCCCCGGCAGAGTATTACTCTACGTCTTTGAATTTGCAATTCAATATGTTTCTTCACCACAGGGCTGGTGATAGGGAGAGGACTCAAACCTCTGTCTTCGGGGCTACAACCCACCGCCTACCTCGGCTACCCTACCTGTGGCAATTACACGCTGATTCTTTTCTACAAACCACAAAGACATTGGTACCCTTTATCTTGTATTTGGTGCCTGAGCCGGAATAGTCGGGACTGCCTTAAGCCTTTTAATTCGAGCCGAACTCAGCCAACCCGGATCGCTCCTCGGTGATGACCAGATTTATAATGTCATCGTCACTGCCCACGCTTTCGTGATAATTTTCTTTATAGTAATGCCAATTCTCATCGGAGGGTTTGGAAACTGACTGGTTCCGCTAATGATTGGGGCACCTGATATGGCATTCCCCCGAATAAATAACATAAGCTTCTGACTTCTCCCACCATCCTTCCTGCTTCTGCTGGCTTCCTCTGGCGTAGAAGCCGGCGCTGGGACGGGCTGAACAGTCTACCCTCCACTTGCAGGCAATCTTGCCCACGCCGGAGCGTCCGTAGACCTTACTATTTTTTCACTTCACTTGGCAGGTGTATCATCAATTTTAGGGGCTATTAACTTTATCACCACCACCATTAATATGAAACCCCCAGCAATCTCCCAATATCAGACACCCTTATTCGTATGGGCCGTACTTGTAACAGCCGTACTCCTTCTTCTATCACTGCCTGTATTAGCCGCTGGAATTACAATGCTCCTAACAGACCGAAATCTTAACACCACATTCTTTGACCCAGCAGGAGGTGGAGACCCAATTCTATATCAACACCTGTTTTGATTCTTTGGACACCCAGAAGTTTATATTCTTATTTTACCCGGCTTTGGTATTATCTCACACGTCGTAGCTTACTATTCTGGTAAAAAAGAGCCATTCGGCTATATGGGCATGGTTTGAGCTATGATGGCTATTGGCCTACTTGGCTTCATTGTATGAGCACATCACATGTTTACTGTCGGAATGGATGTAGACACTCGTGCCTATTTCACATCTGCAACAATAATTATTGCCATCCCAACAGGTGTTAAAGTCTTTAGCTGACTTGCCACATTACATGGAGGTTCTATTAAGTGAGATACGCCCATGCTATGAGCCTTGGGCTTTATTTTCCTCTTTACAGTAGGGGGCCTAACAGGCATTGTATTAGCTAACTCATCATTAGATATTGTACTTCACGACACATACTACGTAGTCGCACACTTCCACTATGTATTATCAATAGGTGCCGTATTCGCCATTATAGCGGCCTTCGTTCACTGGTTCCCCCTGTTCTCAGGATATACCCTAAATGACACTTGAACAAAAATTCATTTTGCTGTAATGTTTATTGGTGTTAACCTAACATTCTTCCCGCAACACTTCCTAGGCCTGGCCGGAATACCACGACGATATTCTGATTACCCTGATGCCTACGCCCTATGAAATACCGTTTCATCTATCGGGTCGCTCATCTCCTTAGTTGCAGTAATTATATTCCTATTTATCCTATGAGAAGCTTTCGCCGCCAAGCGGGAAGTATCTTCAGTAGAATTAACTACAACAAACGTAGAATGACTTCACGGCTGCCCCCCACCATACCACACATTTGAAGAACCCGCATTTGTACGAGTTCAATCAAACTAACGAGAAAGGAAGGAATTGAACCCCCATATACTGGTTTCAAGCCAGTCACATAACCACTCTGTCACTTTCTTCTAAAGATATTAGTAAAATGTAAATTACACCACCTTGTCAAGGTGGTATCACAGGTTAAACCCCTGTATATCTTAAACCCAGAGCTTAATGGCACACCCCACACAACTAGGATTCCAAGACGCAGCATCCCCTGTAATAGAAGAACTTCTTCACTTCCATGACCACGCCTTAATAATTGTGTTCCTAATTAGCACCTTAGTACTTTACATTATTATTGCCATGGTTTCAACCAAACTTACAAATAAGTATATCTTAGACTCCCAAGAGATTGAAATCGTATGGACCGTTTTACCAGCTGTAATCCTAGTTTTGATTGCCCTACCATCCCTCCGAATCTTATATCTTATAGATGAAATTAATGACCCTCACTTAACAATTAAAGCCATAGGACATCAATGATACTGAAGCTACGAATATACAGATTACGAAGACCTAGGTTTCGACTCATACATAATCCCAACACAAGATCTTACACCTGGGCAGTTCCGACTACTAGAAACAGATCACCGAATGGTAATTCCAATAGAATCACCAATTCGAGTTCTAGTATCTGCTGAGGATGTACTTCACTCTTGAGCCGTCCCATCTTTAGGGGTAAAAATAGATGCCGTACCTGGGCGTCTTAACCAAACTGCCTTTATTGCCTCACGACCAGGGGTATTTTACGGCCAATGCTCTGAAATCTGTGGTGCTAATCATAGCTTTATGCCAATTGTAGTTGAAGCCGTCCCACTAGAACACTTTGAAAGCTGATCCTCATTAATATTAGAAGACGCTTCACTAGAAAGCTAATTATCGGACAAAGCGTTGGCCTTTTAAGCCAAAGTTTGGTGACTACCGACCACCTCTAGTGACATGCCCCAGCTAAACCCTAACCCCTGATTTGCTATTCTAGTATTCTCATGAATTATCTTCCTTACCATTATTCCAACGAAAATTTTAGGTCATATTACACCAAACGAGCCCACCCCTATGGGCGAAGAGAAACACAAAACTGAGCCTTGAAACTGACCATGATAACAAGCTTCTTCGATCAATTCGCAAGTCCCTCCTTCCTCGGCATCCCCCTTATTGCTATCGCAATTGCACTACCCTGAGTACTCTTTCCAACTCCTCCCTCTCGATGATTAAATAACCGACTTATTACCCTTCAAACATGATTTATTAGTCGGTTTATTAACCAACTTTTATTACCATTAAATGTAGGGGGACATAAATGAGCCCTTCTGTTCGCCTCCTTAATAGTATTCCTTATGTCCATTAATATATTAGGCCTTCTCCCATACACCTTTACACCCACCACACAACTATCTTTAAATATAGGACTTGCCGTGCCACTATGACTTGCCACAGTAATTATTGGTATGCGCAACCAGCCGACAGCAGCCCTAGGACATCTTCTCCCAGAAGGCACCCCTATTCTATTAATCCCAGTGCTTATTGTAATCGAAACAATTAGCCTATTTATTCGACCCCTAGCCCTTGGTGTACGACTTACAGCTAATTTAACTGCAGGTCACCTACTAATTCAACTGATCGCCACAGCCATCTTTGTACTGATACCTATTATGCCAACAGTGGCGGTCCTAACCGCTGCTGTCTTATTCCTCTTAACACTCTTAGAAGTTGCAGTAGCGATAATTCAGGCCTATGTATTTGTACTTCTACTAAGCCTCTACCTACAAGAAAACGTCTAATGGCACACCAAGCACACGCATTTCATATAGTTGACCCCAGCCCATGACCACTAACCGGAGCCGTCGGTGCTCTGTTGATAACATCCGGCCTAGCAATCTGGTTCCACTTCCACTCAGTGGTGCTAATAACTCTTGGGCTAATCCTTCTACTTCTTACAATAATCCAATGATGACGAGATATTATCCGAGAAGGCACCTTCCAAGGTCACCACACACCCCCAGTACAAAAAGGCCTACGCTACGGAATAATTTTATTTATTACCTCAGAAGTTTTCTTTTTCCTTGGATTTTTCTGAGCCTTCTACCACTCAAGCCTAGCACCAACACCTGAGCTGGGAGGATGCTGACCCCCAACAGGAATTACTGTACTAGACCCCTTTGAAGTCCCACTACTAAACACAGCAGTCCTACTAGCATCTGGGGTAACAGTAACATGAGCCCATCACAGCATTATGGAGGGTGAGCGAAAACAAGCCATTCAATCCCTCGCACTTACAATCTTATTAGGTATATATTTCACCGCCCTACAAGCCATGGAATACTATGAAGCCCCTTTCACAATTGCAGACGGTGTTTACGGTGCCACATTCTTTGTGGCCACTGGGTTCCATGGGCTGCACGTGATTATTGGGTCAACCTTCCTGGCTGTTTGTCTGCTACGCCAAATTCAATACCACTTTACATCTGAACATCATTTCGGCTTCGAAGCTGCTGCCTGATACTGACACTTTGTTGATGTAGTCTGATTATTCCTTTACGTATCCATCTACTGATGAGGCTCATATCTTTCTAGTATTAAATAAGTACAAGTGACTTCCAATCATTTAGTCTTGGTTAGACTCCAGGGAAAGATAATGAATTTAGTTATATCTATTCTTACCATTACAGTAGCCCTATCATCAATTCTGGCCATCGTCTCATTTTGACTCCCGCAAATAAGCCCGGATGCAGAAAAATTGTCCCCTTACGAATGCGGATTTGATCCCCTAGGATCTGCCCGATTACCATTCTCCTTACGATTTTTTCTAGTTGCTATTTTATTTCTTCTGTTTGATTTAGAAATTGCCCTCCTTCTCCCGCTACCCTGGGGAGACCAACTCCATAACCCCACAGGAACACTCTTTTGAGCAACCACAGTCCTTATTCTATTAACCCTTGGATTAGTTTATGAATGAACCCAAGGAGGACTAGAATGAGCAGAATAGGGAATTAGTCCAAAACAAGACCTCTGATTTCGGCTCAGAAAATTGTGGTTTAAGTCCACGATTCCCTTATGACACCTATTCAGTTCAGTTTTAGTTCAGCATTTATTCTAGGATTAGCGGGCCTAGCATTCCACCGCACCCACCTATTATCCGCACTTTTATGCCTAGAAGGTATAATATTATCTCTATTTATTGCACTAGCCCTATGAGCACTACAGTTTGAATCAACAAGCTTCTCTACTGCCCCTATACTTCTTCTAGCTTTCTCCGCCTGTGAAGCAAGTACAGGCCTTGCACTCTTAGTAGCCACAGCCCGAACCCACGGCACCGACCGCTTACAAAACCTCAATCTCTTACAATGTTAAAAGTATTAGTCCCGACGATCATACTATTTCCAATAATTTGATTAGCCTCCCCAAAATGATTATGAACTGCCACAACCTACCATAGCTTCTCAATTGCACTCATTAGCTTCACATGAGTAAAGTGATCATCAGAAACTGGTTGAACTACAGTCAATTCATATATGGCTACAGACCCATTATCAACCCCCTTACTAGTACTTACATGCTGACTTCTACCATTAATAATTTTAGCCAGCCAAAACCATATTAACCCTGAACCCACTAACCGACAACGACTCTACCTCACCCTTTTAGTCTCACTTCAAACCCTTTTAATTATAGCATTCAGCGCCACAGAGATTATCATATTTTATGTTATATTTGAAGCTACCCTAATCCCAACCTTAGTTATTATCACTCGGTGGGGAAATCAAACAGAACGACTAAATGCAGGGACCTATTTTCTGTTCTATACATTAGCAGGCTCCTTACCGCTTTTAATTGCACTCCTCCTGCTTCAAAACTCTACAGGAACCCTATCTATGGTTATAATACAATATTCTCAACCCCTTATACTAGACTCCTGAGGCCATAAAATCTGATGGGCCGGCTGCCTAATCGCATTTTTAGTTAAAATACCACTATATGGCGTCCACCTTTGACTTCCAAAAGCGCACGTAGAGGCCCCTGTTGCAGGATCTATGGTACTAGCAGCAGTCTTACTAAAACTAGGGGGATACGGCATGATACGAGTCATAGTAACCCTAGAACCACTGTCAAAAGAATTAGTGTATCCATTTATTATCTTAGCATTATGAGGAATCATTATAACCGGGTCTATCTGCCTACGGCAGACAGATCTCAAATCATTAATCGCTTACTCATCAGTAAGCCATATAGGACTTGTAGCGGGGGGAATTTTAATTCAAACCCCGTGAGGATTTTCAGGTGCAATCATTTTAATAATTGCCCACGGCCTAGTATCTTCTATATTATTCTGTCTAGCTAATACAGCCTATGAACGAACCCATAGCCGAACTATAATTCTAGCCCGAGGATTACAAATAATTTTTCCCCTGACAGCAGCGTGATGATTCATCGCCAATCTGGCTAACCTAGCACTACCCCCTCTTCCTAACCTAATAGGGGAACTCTTAATTGTAGCCGCCTTGTACAACTGATCCCCATGAACCCTTGTGCTTACAGGAGCAGGCATTTTAATTACAGCCGGCTACTCTCTGTATATATTCTTAATGTCACAACGAGGCCCAACCCCTAAACACATTAAAAAACTTCCCCCCTTCCACACCCGAGAACACCTGTTAATACTCCTTCACCTGACCCCCGTCATCCTCCTTGTACTAAAGCCCGAACTTATATGAGGCTGATGCTACTAGTAAGTATAGTTTAACTAAAATATTAGATTGTGATTCTAAAGACAGGGGTTAAAATCCCCTTATTCACCAAGAAAGTACAGAACCCTGGTTAGTACTGCTAATGCTTACCCCCGCGGTTAAACTCCGCGGCTTTCTCGCTTCTGAAGGATAACAGCTCATCCGTTGGTCTTAGGAACCAAAAACTCTTGGTGCAAATCCAAGTGGAAGCTATGAATTCGACAACACTCATTATATCCTCCTCACTTATTTTAGTTATTACAATTCTTATTATCCCGCTTCTAACAACACTAAACCCAAAACCCCAGGGCCCAGAATGAGCAAGCACACACGTAAAAACCGCTGTCAGTACTGCATTTTTCATCAGCCTTTTACCACTTACAATCTTCTTAGATCAAGGATTAGAAAGTGTGACTACTAATTGACACTGAATAAATGTACACACATTTGATATTAGTATAAGCTTTAAGTTCGACCACTACTCCCTTATCTTTACACCAATTGCCCTATATGTTACCTGGTCTATTCTAGAGTTCGCACTATGATACATACACTCCGACCCTAATCTGGCCCGATTCTTCAAATATCTCCTACTATTTCTAGTAGCCATAATTACTCTTGTCACCGCTAATAATATGTTTCAACTATTTATTGGCTGAGAGGGAGTGGGTATTATGTCTTTCCTTCTCATCGGGTGGTGGTACGGACGAGCAGACGCTAACACAGCAGCCCTACAAGCCGTAATTTATAACCGAGCAGGAGATATTGGGTTAGTATTAAGTATGGCTTGATTTGCAATAAATCTTAACTCCTGAGAAATCCAACAGATCTTCTTCTTATCAAAAGACTTCGACATAACAATCCCACTTATAGGATTGATCCTCGCAGCAACCGGGAAATCAGCTCAATTTGGGCTGCACCCATGGCTCCCTTCTGCCATGGAGGGCCCTACGCCAGTATCTGCCCTACTGCACTCTAGCACAATAGTTGTGGCAGGAATCTTCCTACTAATTCGCCTTCACCCCCTCATAGAGAACAACGAGACTGCATTAACCATTTGTCTGTGTCTTGGCGCCCTAACTACCCTATTTACAGCCACTTGCGCCCTAACCCAGAATGACATTAAAAAAATTGTAGCTTTCTCAACATCCAGCCAGCTAGGCCTAATAATAGTTACAATTGGTCTAAATCAACCACAATTGGCATTCCTTCACATCTGTACACACGCCTTCTTTAAGGCTATGTTATTCCTGTGTTCCGGGTCAATTATTCACAGCCTGAACGATGAGCAAGATATCCGAAAAATAGGAGGTCTTCACCACCTAATGCCTGCCACCTCAACCTATTTAACAATTGGAAGCCTAGCACTTACAGGAACACCGTTTCTAGCTGGCTTTTTCTCAAAAGACGCCATTATTGAAGCCCTAAACACCTCCCACCTTAACGCCTGGGCCCTAACTCTTACACTAATTGCCACATCCTTTACCGCAGTCTACAGCTTCCGTGTAGTCTTCTTTGTAACTATGGGGTCCCCTCGATTCCTTCCACTATCCCCGATTAATGAAAACAACCCCATAGTGATTAATCCTATCAAACGACTTGCCTGAGGAAGTATTATTGCAGGACTTATTATTACATCCAATTTCCTACCATCAAAAACTCCCATTATGACAATACCAATGACCTTAAAAATAGCAGCCCTAACAGTTTCTATTGTGGGACTTCTAATTGCCTTAGAACTCACAGCCATAACTAATAAACAAATTAAAATTACCCCTATAATACCCCCGCATAACTTCTCAAACATATTAGGATATTTCCCCGCAATAATTCACCGATTGTTCCCAAAACTTAATTTAACACTAGGACAAACAGTTGCCACCAAACTTGACCAAACCTGATTTGAAATATCGGGGCCAAAAGGGTTATCCCTGACTCAAATAATAATATCAAAAATTATAAGTGATATTCAACGAGGGATATTTAAAACATATTTAACCATTTTTCTATTAACCCTGACCTTGGCCGTTCTCTTAACAATTATTTAAACTGCACGAAGGGCACCACGACTCAGCCCCCGAGTCAACTCCAACACCACAAGAAGAGTTAATAGTAATACCCAGGCACTAATGACTAACACCCCGCCCCCAAAAGAGTACATTACAGCTACCCCCCCAACATCCCCCCGCAGTATAGAGAATTCTTTAAAACCATCAACAACTGACCAAGAACCCTCATATCACCCCCCTCAAAACACCCCCCCTATAAAAATTACCCCTAACATATAAATTAATACATAACCCACAACAGAGCGACTCCCTCAGGCTTCAGGGAAAGGCTCAGCAGCTAAGGCCGCTGAATAAGCAAAAACTACAAGCATGCCCCCTAAATAAATTAAAAAAAGCACTAAGGATAAAAAAGACCCTCCACACCCAACCAAGACCCCACACCCGACCCCCGCCGCTACCACCAAGCCTAAAGCAGCAAAATAAGGGGTTGGGTTAGAAGCAACAGCAATTAAACCCACAACTAGAGCCACCAATAATATAAACATAAAATAGGTCATAATTCTTGCTCAGATTTTAACCGAGACCAATGACTTGAAGAACCACCGTTGTAATTCAACTACAAGAACAATAATGGCAAGCCTACGAAAAACTCACCCCCTAATAAAAATCGCTAATGACGCATTAGTCGATTTACCAACACCAGTTAATATCTCAGCATGATGGAACTTCGGGTCCCTACTAGGGTTATGCCTAATCGCACAAATTCTAACAGGACTATTTTTAGCCATGCACTACACCTCTGACATCTCAACCGCTTTCTCATCAGTAGCCCACATTTGCCGAGACGTAAACTACGGCTGACTTATCCGAAACCTTCACGCTAACGGAGCATCCTTCTTTTTTATTTGTATTTACATACATGTCGCCCGAGGCCTGTATTATGGATCATACCTCTATAAAGAAACCTGAAACATTGGGGTAGTTCTTCTTCTACTTGTAATAATAACAGCCTTCGTCGGATACGTTCTCCCATGGGGCCAAATATCTTTCTGAGGGGCCACAGTTATTACAAATCTGCTTTCAGCGGTCCCCTATATAGGAGACACCCTTGTCCAATGAATCTGAGGGGGCTTCTCAGTAGATAATGCAACCCTAACACGATTCTTTGCCTTTCACTTCTTACTGCCCTTCATCATTGCTGCCGCAACCCTCCTCCACCTGCTATTCTTACACGAAACCGGGTCAAATAACCCAGTTGGCCTAAACTCAGACGCAGATAAAATCTCTTTCCACCCTTATTTTTCTTATAAAGACCTCCTAGGGTTCGTACTAATACTGCTAGCCCTAACATCACTAGCACTATTTTCCCCTAACCTCCTAGGAGACCCTGACAACTTCACACCCGCTAATCCGATAGTCACCCCACCACATATTAAGCCAGAATGATATTTTCTATTTGCCTACGCCATCCTACGCTCCATCCCTAATAAACTAGGAGGTGTCCTTGCCCTGCTATTCTCTATTTTAATTCTAATAGTAGTACCAATTCTCCATACCTCAAAACAACGAGGTTTAACATTCCGCCCCCTTACCCAATTCCTATTTTGAACCCTCGTGGCAGATATACTAATTTTAACATGAATTGGGGGTATACCCGTAGAACACCCATACGTAATCATCGGCCAAATCGCGTCCGTCCTATACTTTGCCTTATTCCTCATTCTTATCCCCATAGCAGGGTGATTAGAAAACAAAGCATTAAAATGAGCTTGCCCTAGTAGCTTAGTCTAAAAGCATCGGTCTTGTAATCCGAAGATCGGAGGTTAAATTCCTCCCTAGCGCCCAGAAAAGGGAGATTTTAACTCCCACCCCTGGCTCCCAAAGCCAGAATTCTAAGTTAAACTATCTTCTGATAGTACCATGTATGACTTAGTACATATTATGTATAATATTACATAATGTAATAGTACCCATATATGTATTATCACCATTCATTTATTTTAACCCCAAAGCAAGTACTAACGTCTAAGACGTACATAAAACAAATTATTAAAACTCAAAAATAAATTATTTTAACATGAGAAATTTATTTACTTACCTAATAATCGCACTCAAATTTTTTCCTTGAAATGACTCAACTAAGGTTTATTTTAAAAATCTTAATGTAGTAAGAGACCACCAACCGGTTCATATAAGGCATATTCTGCATGATAGAATCAGGGACACAAAAAGGGGAGGATGGTATATTGTGAATTATTCCTGGTATCTGGTTTAAAATCTCATGTACAGAATTGTGAAGACCCCCACTCCTTAAATTTTCCTGGCATATGGTTACTGGTGTGAGTACATACTCCTCATTACCCCACATGCCGGGCGTTCTTTTAAATGCATAGGGTTCTTTTTTTAGGTTTCCTTTCACTTTGCATTTCAGAGTGCAAGCACAAATGATAAATCAAGGTTGAGATATTCCTTGCTTAAGTTAAAGTATGTTAATTATTTAATGACATAACTCAAGAATCACATATTAATATCTCAAGTACATAACATATATATCACTTCTTCAACTTACTCTTATATATCCCCCCTTTTGGCTTTTGCGCGACAAACCCCCCTACCCCCTTCGCTCACCGAATCCTGTTATCCTTGTCAAACCCCGAAACCAAGGAAGGCTCGAGAACGTGCCAGCTAATAAGTTGAAATTTGAGTTAGCCATCCGCGTTGTATATATATACATGCACATTGCGTTAACGCATCGCACAATTTTCCCCAATTTTTAGCCTGATAAACCCTACTGAGATTTTTACATAAATTTCTAATGCTAAAAAGTCAAATATACTTCAGC